CTTGGGTTCCGACTTGGTACAACACAAAGTCATCATTCTCTTTGGTTTGCACAGCCAAAAAATTATTCGGAAGGTCTACAAGAAGATCAAAAAATACGAAACTGTATTAAGAATTATGTACAAAAAAATATGAGAATATCCTCCGGTGTTGGCGTTGAGGGAATTGCACGGATAGAGATTCAAAAAAGAATCGATCTAATTCAAGTCATAATTTATATAGGATTCCCAAAATTCTTAATAGAAAATAGACCGCGGAGAGTCGAAGAATTGCAGATGAATGTACAAAAAGAACTTCATTGTGCGAACCGAAAACTAAACATTGCTATTACACGAATTGCAAATCCTTATGGACACCCTAATATTCTTGCAGAATTTATAGCTGGCCAATTAAAGAATAGAGTTTCTTTTCGCAAAGCAATGAAAAAAGCTATTGAATTAACCGAGCTGGCGAATACAAAAGGAATTCAAGTACAAATTGCGGGACGTATCGACGGAAAAGAAATTGCACGCGTCGAATGGATCAGAGAAGGTAGGGTTCCTCTACAAACCATCGGAGCTAAAATTGATTATTGTTCCTATACAGTTCGAACTATATACGGGGTATTAGGAATCAAAATTTGGATATTTGTAGACGAAGAATAATAAGACTTTACGTGTTTTTACATTATACCCAGTAATGGACAAAAAAAGAAAAACCCTTTTATTCTTTTCTTTTATTCTTTTTATGTTCAAGCAAAACAAAAAAAGAGCAATTCTGCAATTCTAGAGGGTTAAATAAAAATTCGATTGATCATTTTATATAATTGCTATGCTTAGTGTGTGACTCGTTGGTTTTTTTAGGCTAGGATTCAAAAAAACGGACCGGGGCCCAGAGTATGAACTAATAACTATAGCACTAATAACCAACTCATTGCTTCGCATTATCTGGATCCAAAGAACCAGTCAAGATAAAGATATAATATATTGGACATATCGTTGTAGCAACTGAAATCTTTTTTTGCATAAAGATAAAAAAACCAATCGGATTATGAGTTGTGAAGTTCTAAGTCGGAAAGCAAAACAGAAAAAAAGTATGCGGATAAGTGGAAGGATGAGAGAAAGAGAGAACGGAAATATCAATGATATATGATTCCAATATGTAAGGTCGATGAGTCATCTCATAAAACGCAGTGTAATAAAGCATAAATTCAATAATGATTCATGCATAATTAGATGAATCCGCTTATAGAACAAAAAAATCAAGAGCCTCGAGCCAATAAAGACTGAGAAAATTGACTTAAGAAAAAAGGACTCCGCCGGAAAATTCAGACCTAACCATTAATCGAGAAGCAATGGGAACGATATAACCCGTGAATGCAGAAGATTCTATTGAAAATGAATCTTAATGATTCATTGGGTGGGATGGCGGAACAAACCAGGGACCTCCTCTTTTATTCTTTTATTTTGAGAGGTCATGAACTAACCCTATAACTGAAATAGATATGGAAATGACTGAAATAGATATGGAAAGAGTAAATATTCGCCCGCGAAAGTTTTTTTTTATTAGATTGATACATTTTTGTCGATCCCATATGATAAAAGGAAAAACAAAAGAAAGATTTTTTTATAACGATAACGTTATAAAAAAAGACATTGACATTATCTAGAAATAGAATACATGTTTAATTAAATAATATCTAAACACGCTAGACAAATTTCGAATAGATTAACGAATTGATTAATTAGATGCAATTTCAAAGAATCCTACGATTCGGCATATTATTCATTAAACACATGTATATCTTGATAAAATCTGTTTTAGTCGTTTCATTCGCGAGGAGCTGGATGAGAAGAAACTCTCATGTCCAGTTCTGTAGTAGAGATGGAATTGAAAAAGAACCATCAACTATAACCCAAAAAGAACAAGATTCCGTAAACAACATAGAGGAAGAATGAAAGGAATATCTTATCGAGGTAATCATATTTGTTTCGGTAGATATGCTCTTCAAGCACTTGAACCCGCTTGGATTACATCTAGACAAATCGAAGCAGGGCGCCGAGCAATGACACGAAATGTACGCCGTGGCGGAAAAATATGGGTACGTATATTTCCAGACAAACCAGTTACAGTAAGACCCACGGAAACCCGTATGGGTTCAGGGAAAGGATCCCCAGAATATTGGGTAGCTGTTGTTAAACCGGGTAGAATAGTTTATGAAATGGGTGGAGTAGCCGAAAATATAGCTCGAAAGGCTATTTCAATAGCGGCGTCCAAAATGCCTATAAGAACTCAATTCATTATTTCTGGATAGAAATGTAGAACAAAAGGAAAGAAGTCTTGTGTATAAAAAAAACAATTGCAGGGTTTTCTTTCTTTTTTTTTTTACTTCGCCCTTTGGTTTATTTTACATTAAAAAAACGGATAAAAAAAAATGATATGATTCAACCTCAAACCCATTTGAATGTAGCAGACAATAGCGGGGCACGAGAATTGATGTGTATTCGAATAATAGGAGCTAGTAATCGCCGATATGCTCATATTGGTGATGTTATTGTTGCTGTGATAAAAGAAGCAGTACCAAATACGCCTCTAGAAAGATCAGAAGTGATCAGAGCTGTAATTGTACGTACTTGTAAAGAACTCAAACGCGATAACGGTATAATAATACGATATGATGACAATGCTGCAGTTGTCATCGATCAAGAAGGAAATCCAAAAGGAACCCGAGTTTTTGGCGCGATCGCCCGGGAATTGAGACAGTTAAATTTTACTAAAATAGTTTCATTAGCACCTGAGGTATTATAATATGAGACCGTGAGATAGTGATAGTATTTAAATAAAATAGATAAATTAGTGGATTATGTCTCACGCATATACTTTTAAGAATTTTCTTTAATAATTTTTATAAAAAAAGAAAAAAAAAGAACATGCTGATTATATCCAAATTCGGAAGCAACAATAATTTTAGTTTATCATGGGTAAGGACACTATTGCTGACATAATAACTTCTATACGAAATGCTGACATGGATCGAAAGGGAACGGTTCGAATAGCATCTACTAACATGACCCAAAACGTTGTTAAAATACTTTTACAAGAGGGTTTTCTCGAAAACGTAAGGAAACTTGTAGAAAATAACAAATATTTTTTGGTTTTAACCCTACGACATAGAAGGAATAGGAAAGGACCATATAGAACTCTTTTAAATTTAAAACGAATAAGTCGACCGGGTCTCCGAATCTATTCTAACTATCAACGAATTCCTAGAATTTTAGACGGGATGGGGATTGTAATCCTCTCTACTTCTCGGGGTATAATGACAGACCGAGCAGCTCGGCTAGAAGGAATCGGCGGAGAAATTTTGTGCTATATATGGTAAATTTTCTGCTATCCGAATTGTATCTGTAACTTCCTGTTTGTGAAAAAAACGAATAAAAAAGCCAAGTTATCTAATATCACGCCTTCCTACATTAGTTGATACTTCAAGGAGGGTTTGTCTGGAATAAAAGAAGAAAAATGGATTCATGAAGGTTTAATTACTGAATCACTTCACAATGGTATGTTCGGGGTTCGTTTCAATAATGAAGTCAGATTCTAAGTTCTGTTTCAGGAAGGATCCGACACTCTTTTATACATATACTACCAGGAGATAGAATCAAAATTTAAGTAAGTCGTTAACAAAGATTCGAATGGTTCGGTGGTTTTTCAAGATTCCTTTCATGAGGATCCAATTCACGGTTCAAAAATCTCAAGAAACTTATTTTCTTCCAATCAGTAAAGTAGATTCGAAATTCAGTTAAGGAATAACAATTATGAAAATAAGAGCCTCCGTTCGTAAAATTTGTGAAAAATGCCGACTGATCCGTAGAAGGGGACGCATTATAGTAATTTGTTCCAACCCGAGACATAAACAAAGACAAGGATAATCTTTCGAAAAGGGACTCTCTAAAGGAACCGATGAACAAATCAAAATAAAAGATCCGTTTTGACATGAAATGGATATATCCATATATCTCTGACTTATATTTCGGAAATGATAAAATATGGCAAAATCTATACCAAGAAGCGGTTCACGTAGGACTGGACGTGTGGGTTCACGTAAAAGTGCACGGCGAATACCAAAGGGCGTTATTCATGTTCAAGCAAGTTTCAACAACACCATTGTGACAGTTACAGATGTACGGGGTCGGGTTATTTCTTGGTCCTCCGCCGGTACTTGTGGATTCAGGGGTACAAGAAGAGGGACACCTTTTGCTGCTCAAACCGCAGTAGGAAATGCTATTCGAGCAGTAACAGATCAAGGTATGCAACGAGCAGAAGTCATGATAAAAGGTCCGGGTCTCGGAAGAGATGCAGCATTACGCGCTATTCGTCGAAGTGGTATACTTTTAAGTTTCGTAAGGGATGTAACTCCTATGCCACATAATGGCTGCAGACCCCCTAAAAAAAGGCGAGTGTAGAAATAAACATTGAAGAGATTTCAAGAGAAATAAATGACTCAAAAATCTGACAAATAATATTACTATGGTTCGAGAGAAATTAAAAGTATCTACTCGGACACTACAGTGGAAATGTGTTGAATCAAGAGCAGACAGTAAGCGTCTTTATTATGGACGCTTTATTCTGTCTCCACTTATGAAAGGTCAAGCCGACACAATAGGTATTGCGATGCGAAGAGCTTTGCTTGGAGAAATCGAAGGAACATGTATTACACGCGCAAAATCTGAGAAAATCCCGCATGAATATTCTACCATAGTAGGTATTCAAGAATCAGTACATGAAATTTTAATGAATTTGAAAGAAATTGTATTGAGAAGTAATCTATATGGAACTCGTGACGCGCTTATTTGTGTCAAAGGTCCTGGATATGTAACTGCTCAAGACATCCTCTTACCACCTTCTGTGGAAATCGTTGATAATACGCAGCATATAGCTAACCTAACGGAACCAACTGATTTTTGTATTGGATTACAAATTGAAAGGAATCGAGGATATAATATAAAAACACCAAATAACTTTC